GAATAGCTTCTAACCTGAGGTTTCGTTTCCTCTCTTTCCGAATAAATGAGATGAGGCGAAGAGTTGGGTGAAGAGAAAGACCACGACCATTCAAGGGGTAAACTGGACATAGAATCTCTCGAAGTGAGAATTCCTACGCCAATCAATTCGCGAAAGAAGCCGCCACCCCCGACCCGAAAAGTGTAGAAAAGCGCGCTAGGCCTACTACTTATGAGCTATACCCATAAGACCGTACGGATGGTGAGCTCTCCAAAGAGCTCTGATAGAGATCGGACTGAAGTCCTTGCTCAATCCTCGTACCCTCTTAGGCTCTGAAAGACCTGATGATTGATGAGCCTTTCTTTAGTTGCTGAATTCATCTTCCACCCTTGGTATAAGCTAGTTGATCAGAGGCTATTCTGTTGATATCCTTTTTGTACGCTAGGTTGTATAAGGAAGAATGAATCTCTGATAATAAAGAGGACTTAAATGAAATGATATCAAAGTTGACCCTAGCTAGAAGGTAAAGACTTGGACTTCCTTAGCCGATGGAAAGGAGGTACTCTTGGACAGCTAGCAAAGGCTTAGGATTATCAGAGACGAAGTCTTTTGTTTGGTTTGTTGCTTAGTTGCAACTATGCATGTCTCGTGCAAGACTAAGTTCTCCGTAGGGTTTGACTAGTTTTTTAGGATAGGAGTTGGTTCTAGTCAACTGTCAGTCTCAAAACAAAAAGGGCTAGACGCACCTCTTCTCACGCATACGCTACGCCCCTGACGACTGCTCTTTTCCACTTATACTAGCCAAGGTGAGAACTAGTTGGAAAAAAGCAATGGTATACGAAAACGATCTTTGCCATTGCTGCTTCTGCCTCTGCTTGTGAGCCTTTTGGGGGGCTAAGGCTAATGAAATTCTCTTTTTTTCTGAACCTGGTGGGTCAGCTATGGATAGGAGCGAATGCAGTTGCAGTGGAAGTTTGAATTGCTAATGCCTCTCCTTCGGTGGAGTGATTTAAGACCTCTTGCGCTTATTGCTTATTGATTAGAGTTAGTGATGAAAAAAAAGGTATGTGCGAAAGGCTGATTTCCCAAAGCAGAAAGCACTCTTTCAAATGCGCAAGTAGGAAAGAAGCGCAGGCATAGTCTCATTAAAGCTAAGCGCATGCCATTCCAGTCTCTCCCTCTATCGAATCAGTGATGGAATACCTTTTTCTGTTAAGCGAGTGCTCAAAGTGGGAAGACTCTAATGGGCTTGATTTGTTCCCCTATATGAGACTACCTAGTACCAGTCATCCGCTAGGCTAGCACGTAAGCGAGTTCTATTGGTAAGCCCTTTTGTAACACCAACCATCTAGTTTCCTTACATTGCTAATGCCTTGTATTGACCTTCCTTTGATGTTTATTCCCCTTAGTCAAAGTCTGTCTCTTGAGGTTAGGTGTTTACCTTTCTGGGGCTATCCATTCAAAACTAAAAAAAAAGAATCTTCTTCTAATTCTTTTCTTAGGAGCTAGTTTGAAAGAAAAGATCTGAGTTCATCCAAGCCTTTTAGATATGTATTGAGAGTAAGATTGAGAGAAAGCTGAATCCTCCCTTGTAGCAGTTTTTCTACCTTGGATACGGAAAGCCTTGGTTTTTCCACTCTATGTTGATGTTGGGTTCCCATCGATCAATTCATTCATTGTTGAAGAACTCCCCCCTTTGCCTGGGTCTTTCTCGCCTTTTGCCTGCTTTGATTAGGACTTTGCCCGGGGAAGAACTCAAAAAAGCATTTAAGTCGAAGTCAGTAAGTCGGATTCGCTAGCCTTTGGGCTTAGAATCGCTCTTTGCTAATAGACTGGACTGGCTTAGAATCAATGCTTTGACCGCTAATGCCGAATCCAAGACCTCTTCCCCATAGTAGTGGGGGATAGCCAAGCCAAAGATGCTACTTCCCAGCCCACGTCGACTACAGAACCACTTGGTTTAGTACATGATTTTAGCCCTTTGCGTTCGCATTAAATCAATGATAGCCCCCTCATTTGGGTAAAGAACAAACTCAAGGTAAGGAGCTTTTAAGCGGGCAGGGCCGTATCCCGATCCGGATGCCACGAAAATGGAGGGAAGCCTTTTTCTTAAAAGAGTTTCTGCGCCCGGTGAGAAAGCGGACTACTTGTTTGAAGGAACACCTGTCTCTTTCATATTGAGTCCTCAGAGGTGCGGCCCACTTGGTGTCGGATCAGCTCGACAGGTCAGTCAATAGTCTTTCGCAGAGTACCTCCTCTTTTAGTGAACCCTGGGAGTTGTCGGCGGCTCGACGATCTTTATTCCAAAGGTTGACCGAGGTGAAGCTTTTGGCAGGTATTCTCTTATTGCAGCTTTCTCTACTTCAGGCTCTTCCGAGGGCCTTTGTTTGAGGTGAGATTCTATAGTTTGATGGTTACCTCTGTTCTCCTCTCCCTTCCCCGGTAGCTAGGATAGAGTTCTATTTATCTTTCTTTCCTTCCGTTCAGGGGCACTCTCAAGGCTTTGCAACCTTTAGAGCTGGTTGAAAGCCGTCTAGTCAGTCCCTCTCGCTCTTTGATAGACATCTTTCGGTTCTCGGTCTCATCCGACGAACAACTTTAGGTCCTTATTCTTTGTCCTATCCTTCCTGACCCTTACGGATTCCCGGTTTCTGAAGGAGTAGCGGCCTGTGTCTCCGGCTCTGGGATAACTTGACCTATAGCTAACCTAGAGAGCTTGACTTTAAGATAGCATAGCCAATTTGTGGTAAGCCTATATTGTAATTGTATGTTGTGAGAACAAAATCAATATAGAATTGATTCTTTTTTTTATTCTCATAAGAGGGACATGAATGTAGGGGTCTTTTGACGAATTCGTCTTTCTAAATTCAACTATTAGCATAGCATTAAGTAGTCAACATTTGACACGCAGGGTTTTCCCATACCATACATGCAAACATAACAAATCAAACCAAACAAAGACACTTCACTTAGCATAGGAGCTTTGCTACATCAAACAAAGACAAAGAAAAGCCATGCATTAAAACACACTACTTTGGGTCGACGGACTCCTTATTTCAATTGTCTAGAAAGAGTCGACGGACTCTTCTAGTCTCCCCGGTCACCGAGGGTGGCAGCCCGCACAATGAGCTCTTTCTCTTCGTTGATCTGTCAGACCTGTCTTCCAGACCGCGAATGCGGTCCCGGATCGATTGCACCATTCGTCCTACGACCTCCGGATCGAGAGCAGGCGGATGCTCCCAGAACAGACCGAGCATTTGCTCCTGTTGGAGCTTCTCGTTTTCCACGCTTTCTCTTTCTTGTTGAATGGAACAAAGTCTTCCAGCGATATCCATAAGAGTGTTCAGTCTTACTGAATGAAAGTCTGTCTTTTCTTTCTGACTTCTACGTCTGTCTTTGCCAAATAGAGACTGAAATCAGCTTCTATTTATAGGCGTTGGAGGCCCTTAACCCTTTCTGATTATTAGTCAGAATGATTGTCTTGGTTCCCTAACAAGGATCATTTCCACCCTGGCTTTTCATTATTTCATTAATAGTGAACCAGATCCACTAGATTTTAGTGCGCTGAATAATTGTCCTTTCCCCGTTCGGATTTGAGTACGAAAGGCCCACCCCAAACAAAGAGCGAATAGTCCTTTGTTTTTCGCGGGTATCGCCACGCGGCTTAACCCCGATCACCCCCTCAAGAATAGGACGCAATAATAGAGCAGAATAGGAGCCAATAATAGAGCGCACATCAGAGACTACTCCCCTTTTAAGAATAAGGCAGGTGGCATAAAGCAGCCCCTTTCTTAAGAGATTAAGAGATAGACAAATCCTCACTCGACAGCTCAAAGCGGACCAGTACAAAACCATGTGATCCGTCCTCGTTTACGTACCCCACTGGCTTCGTCGTACCCTTACTACTCCTCGTTCACTGGCTTCTACTTGTCTTTTACTGGCTTATTTTGACCCAGCTACATGATGGAACTCCCCTCGGCCAATCGTCACTCGACAGCCTAGCCTAGTCCTTGCTTTCCTACCCCAAGCCAGTACACCCTCTACATCACAGGTTCTGCAATACTTTCCCTTGGCGGTACTACCTTCCCTATCTATCTCTCTGAAAGACATGGGGGCTGCTCCTCTTTCTCTCATCTCTATCCTCACTTCCCTCTCCTCCTCAAAATCACCCTCCTCGCACCTCTCCGGGATGACGTCTTACAGATCCGGCCAGCTCGACACTCACCTTAGTATGGACTTAATTAAGTGAAAGCCCTTACGCTTTCTGGATAAGGAGAGTTGTTTAGTTACGTGCTCTTTCCGGAGCTATAATTTTGCAATAACCTTTTCCTTGTTCGTGACATTATGGGAAAAATGACAATTTCTCTCTCCTTCCTCTGATCTGAATAGTGATCATGAGACAGACCAGAAATAAGTCAGCATATCTAGCTCGCATTTAGGATACCTCAGATGTAAGACACATCATTGAATTGCCAACAAGTACCACAAAGATCAATCAATCACATTAGTGTCAACGTTTTCAGAGAGATTATTATATATAACCTGCATTTTTCATTTTTGTTTGAAAGCTTTCTTCTTCTTAACCAGGAAGACAAGCAATAGGAAAGAAATCCCAATAAGGAAAGACATTAGCCAGCAGGCAAGTAAGCGAGAGCGGGTAGTATGAACTAACTAGAACTAGGGCTATTATTCGCATCGAGCAGTACAGAAAGCATCTAAAGATGAAGGGGAATAAGCAGCGCTCTTGGCTGCCATAGACAAAGTACGAGTAATAAGATAGGATAGCGAGGCATGGAAGCTTTCTGCACAAAGCAGACCAGCACTTTTGATTCATTAATAGCCTGGGAAGTACATCCAAAAGGAAGCTTACGCACACATAGACAAACCAGCCAAACAACTAAACACAACATATTAAGTAAACAACTGAAATCAGCTTCTATTTATAGGCGTTGGAGGCCCTTAACTCTTTCTGATTATTAGTCATTCTTGATTCTTTTTTAATAAGTGGTGTCCTGTCTTGCTTATGACGACGGACCGACCCGACCCCTGTTTTTCGCGGGTATCGAAACGTGGCTTGACACCGATGAGAATCTGTCAGACTAGTACGGAACCAGGAGCTGCCAAAGTACGTTCAGCCAATCGTCACTCGTCCGTCCTTGATTAACTTGATTGATCTGATCAGACGCTTGCTTTTTCCCAGCAAAGGTACCGTTGACAGCTCAATCCGTAAGTTCACACTAGTCAGTACAGCTTTTTTTTCATTTAGTTTAGTGAATAAGTTTATAAAAGAAGAAAGTGACAAAAAAACTTGGCGGAAAGCTCTATGGGCCGAGGCTATATGGGCTTAGGCCTGTCCAAATGATGTTCAGCGGTCTCTACCCAAGTAGCTGTGGCCCATGATCCAAAGGACCCGCAACCAGTCAATCATGCTATCCTTACCTTCAAACCAATCGGCCAATCACGCTATCCTTACCTTTCAACCAACCCCTTCGATTCCGCTTCTGCAGCAGTATATAATCTCGGTCCCTTACCTTGATGCCTACAGCTCAATTTGTTTTCCAGTGATGGCAAGAATCCGCGAAATACTGCTTTTTATTCTTCTTGTGTTGTTTCTGAATGGCATCATAGCTACACGAGGGAAAGCGATGCTGCCCACTCTGCCGCAAAAGGGGGCCGCTGTCTTCCCCCAAAAAATGCCAGTTCCACCATCAGGGCCCAGCAAGCAGCATAATTCTGTTCCGAGGCTGCGTTTCATTCCAGCAACAGTAGTATATGGTTCAAAACGCCTTGTTCCATCCGGCGCGAATCCCCTCCATAACTAGTATAGTGGAGGTTTGATTTGTATTGCAATAATGAATAAATGTACGAACACAAGAGCAGACCAGCCCACTTTTATATGTGGGTTCATTTCATAATGTATTTGTGTTTTGAATAAAGAAGCGCGCTCCTTTTAGTGTAACGTAGGTGTCTTTCTCGGTTGATGGATGGGATAAATGCCTATATCGCTTTGTAATGTTATTGTCATGTTGATGCTATTGCTATATTACAGAATATAATATAAAAAAGTGGCTTTAGTCCCATTCTTTATAATTGTCTTTCTCGTACTGTGTAAACGAACTTCAAGTCAACATTGTGTACTCAACAGGAAGCGTCACAGCCTAGGCCGCGCATTGAAACCTTCCTGAGCAAGATCTTTCCTCTCCATAAGGCCGGGCCCGGGCAGATGTTTTGATCATGGGTGAAGGACTGTATGCTAGTCATTTCCCACGGCTGGGGAAACTTCACTGAATTGAAAGCTGGGGACAAAGACCAGGTATTTACTGAAGACCATAGGACGTACCAGAACGTAGCTACTGTACGAGGCACGCAAGCCCTTAGCGGCATATATCTATAGTTGGTTGCATCACTCCTGAACTCAGGTTCAGGTCAACCCCGGAAACAGCTACTTTTTTAGAGAAAGACAATGATTATTCTTTGACTGCTCTGCTCCTCCCCGCGCCACACGATGGGAAACTTGAACATGGGCGATGAAGGCGTCAGGTTTCGTTCCGTATAGTCAGAGCTCCTACGTTCTTTTCTGGGGAATAAGATTAATCACCCACACAGCACCGGGTTCTGTTTGGCCCCCCGGATTGTCATATCTGAAAGTGCATGGAGCCCAGGAAGTGAATAAGCTAGAAGAGAAGATGATTACAGGGACCCATTGGCTTATTATCTCCCAGAAAGAGAGGCTTGCTTTTGAACCCCCCCTAGGGAACCATCAACCTAGTTTGCAATAGAGCGTTCACAGGCTAGGGGAAAGATGACGCCTTAAGTGAAGAGTCTTGAAGGTCCGGTCCTGGTCTCCAAGGCAGGCAATATCTACGTCTTTTCTTTTAAGTAAAGTCATATTGACCTCCATCCAAGGCGCAAGCTAGTAGTTTTCCTGCTCCCGTCCCGCATTGGTAGTCGAAGAGGGCTAGATCCTGAGAAAGGGGTGATAATAGGTGAGACCAGATTATTCAAAAGTGCTGTCATATTCATAAGTGCTCAGTGCTTTCGCGCTTTGTCACCCCTACTATGATATAGGGCTGACGCGCCTCGTGGTCGAGCTCACTATTTCTTGATCGCCTCAGCTAAATACGGCTTGGAAGCCATTTGTTTGCCCACTCACAGCATTGGTTTTTTTCAAGGGGTATGTAATGTATTTCCATTGCTTTCCCAAGAAGGGCTCTCGTGTTCATACCTTTTTAGAAGGAGTATCGGCTTAGAAGAGTCTGTGGCTCGTTTGATTGATTCGACCCGGCTGTTTCAGCCGTGACTTAGTGGCTAGTCTATCTTAACAAGCAGTAGCCGTACCATAGCCCAACCACTGACTACCTCAGCTAGGTAGTCTCCTAACTATGAGACCTTTCCCAACGGAAAGACTTGTGGTCTTATATCGTATTATCCCTAAAAGGGGGACTCTAACTAAGAAGGTGGAATACTCATCAGTGGATTCAACTATTCACCCAATGTTGTTTACAATGTTGTATGGGAAACTGTCCTTTCCAGTAGACGGTTACCTGTCCCCGGAAGATAGATGCCACGGAGAAGACCCTAAAATCTCTTATGTGTGCCCCGAAAATCAATATTCTCAATATTCGTACCTTCTTGAATAAGAATAACTAGCCGTCTCTGAACAATCATCACTAGAGTCAGTTGTCCGAAACCTCTTTCAGAGCCTCTGCTTCTCCATTTGCTCGATCAGGGGAACCTCGCCAACATACGGTGCCCTCATTTTGAATTGCTTTGTACCGCCCAGAAGGGCACGAGAGAAAGAGCGGATCCAATACGCCTAGAAAGATCACTTATATATGCTATTTCTATTTATTGCAGAAGCGCCCCAAGCGGAACCGTGCTCTCGAAGCGGTCGGGTATTAAGAAGAGAAATAATAGACCATAGGAGCCGGGGTGAAACTATAACAAGCCAAAAGAGCTACGGAATAAAGAACCCGTAGGGGAAAGGGGTCGATTAAAGGCTTGAAATCTACGAGTCTATCGGAGAGCCAGTCGGTACGTCGTTACGGATTCATAGCGAAGCCCTTTCTCATTTCAGCCATTGGTGATTGCCCATCTACATCAATAAGAATGAGGCATGACTTCTTTTCCAGTAGCTATGCCTGAACTGAACCTCGTACAAGACTGTCTTTCCGGCCTTACGCTTCCCAGTCTCGGGAAAAGAATAGCTCTTTCGGTCAAAGTCGGTAAGGATCAAAGTCCAATAGCTAGGGTGTGAAAGACCACCCTCTGTTCTCAACTCGGGAAGGAAATAAGCATGGATTCACCTATTCCAGAAAAAAACGAATATTCACTTATTCGCTTTTAGGTTTAGCTTTCGAAAAAGACAAGGCCTTACAACACAAAGTCTTGCTCATTCCCGGAATCAAAAGAAGAGGACCTTCGGTGCCCGCTGAAGGAACTTTCTTATAGAGTTATAGAGTAGGGAAGAAAGTAAACTTAATCCACTCCCTATACGAAAGAAAAGAGAGATGATCTAAAGAAGAAACCGAGTACTGGCTAATCAAAACGCCTTTACTAAAAGCCAGGCTAACTGGACTACCCATCTACTGATGGCCTTATATTATATAAAGAACTGAACTCATCAATCAGTCAGTCTATAGCCTTCCTGTTTGAAGGATTTGCTGCTAGACTTGCTGGTTCTATGACTGGGTCAACCCCATCTCCTGAATTTATCTTTTATATTTGATAACAATAACCAGAGGGAGTGCAAAGCTAGCGGCAGAGAAAAAAGTTCCATACGCGGATTTATTAGATGCATCCCATACACTACCTCGATCAGAATCCATTCTAACAAAGCTATAGCCCGTTGTCAGGTTCGTAGCCTTTCTTTTCTTATTTTTTAAGGAGCACCTGGTCTAGTGGCATATCTTGAAGTTACATATACTGCTCCAGATGCCAGTGGCCTCGTCGATCAACCAGTGAAGGGAATAGAAGCATAGGTAGGTAGGAAGGATGAGAGAGCAAGCTGGCTTAGTATATCGTGGAGATGCCCGCTTTGTGATTGAGCTAGCCGATAACTAGCTGAGTTGTAGGATGATCTCTTCGGTCTGACATGAGCCACTCCATTCTCTCCTTAACAGCCAACTGATGTTCCTACTTATACTAGTACCCCCTCTCTTTTCTTGGCTACCCCCAACTGAAAAGTACTTTGCTCTTAAGGCCCAGCTGGGAGGTACACTAGCGCCTTTCTTTGAACAACCTGATTGGCCGCTAAGCAAACTGTGCACCCGAATGAATGATTTGATCCCTTCCTTCTCTAAGGAAGGCAGCGCCTCTCAATCCCCTAGGGAGCTGCATCCAGGCTCTGCAAGACCTCTCATCCGCGATCAACATCCCACCAAGGTGGGGCATCAACGCCACAAAGCAGCCACAAATCAGTCATTGCCCAATATGACATCGAAATCATCTAACGGCACTACCATTAGATTCCATTTTCCGCTCCAAGAACCAATGCTCATGTGCACACTATAGGCCATACCCAGCACTGGTTGGGCTGCCGAATTGACATCCTTAATCTTGCTTGGATTCTGACCCACCGGGTCTGCACCATCCGTTCAGCCACAAAATTGTGCGTGGCACCTGTGTCAACCATAGCCAAGTGATGTTTTCAGGTGGTTCAATCTAGAAGTGGGACGAAAAGAAGAGTTATCGTAGAATAGTCGATGTCCTGTCTACCTTGAGATTGCCCCTATCTATCAACGGGGGACCCCCGAAAGGCGAATAGGAAGCTTCCAGCGATCTGGGATCCAACCGAGATGAAGGTGTAGTTTTCACTAGGAATCCTAGGGTTGCCGATCAGCTGTATCTGTCGTGAAAGGCAGTTAGTCGTTATAGGTATAACCACCTGGTTAGTACGTACGGGCATAAGTAGCGACCTAAGTAGTATGGGCATTATGTTGTAGATTTGAGTTCTTACCCGTTTGTCTTTTTGGTATTACGGACGGATTATGAATTTTGTGATCGTTAGAGGGCACATAATTAATGTTGATCTCGATCTAGTCGACTCTGTTGATTCAGTAGATCCGGCCAGTTGACCGAGCTGAGATAGCAGCAGCCAGCATGGCTGGAGCGGGGGAATTAGAAGAAGATGAAGCAGCAGTCGCGGTGGAATCAATACCTTCAATAGGAGTTTGAGTTGCTCGAGCAACAAGTAGCGAGCGCATGGTGCGGTTCATCCCTAACCATACAACATAGGCAGATGTAAAGACGGCTAGAGAGGTCCCGTAGAGCCACTCATGATTAAAACGAGTATCCGTTTCACTTTGGTCTCGCAGAGCCTGTCTTCCTTTCAGTTCAAGACCTGGGGTGCTATACGCAAAATTCGAAGGTAGGGTTGATCGACGACAATTACTTGTTCTAAGTAGGAAGGTTTTCATATGCATGCATTTCATAGCCCCAGCGAAGCGAATCTAATGCTTAGCGGGAAACATTGAAATTCAATTTCATTTATAAATCGCAACACAAACTCTCGTTCGGTTACAAATCCGAGATTTGGACTGGGGAGATCATAGCAGACGAGAGCCGATCCCAGGTTTCTCTCCTTCGCCTGGTAGTTCTATGTTCCGTATCCAATAGGGAACCCAGCTACTATCATCGAGAGAGGGGTGCAAGGCTTCGTTCGAATAGGTACGTTTAATGATCCACCCCTTCTGGTTCCGGTTGAATAGTTGTTGCCTCGTCGAATAGCTGGTTTTCCTGATCAAACTAGAGGTTACCAAGCTCCGAGGTCTATCAGAAGTCAAATCAAAGAGGCCACTAGCTTAAGCTTATTCCCCTGCACTAATGCCTCTGACTTCATAGAACCCCGTTTAAGCTCTCGCTCTTATCGTCAGAACACGCGCCTGCCCGAACAGCGTAATCGCGCGTCTTTGTCGGCACATTGACCGGACCACAGTGTGCTACTGAAACGACTTATGCTTTTGCCCGGTCAACACCTAGCTCTGGGTCTGTAGACTTTGGAACTGAAACTGCAACCCGTGTCTCTGTCCCGCCGGTGATTATGCCAATCATTTGCATATGTTGGTATAGTCCAATACTGCATCATTGGGTCCACTATAACTATAAGGAAGAGTCAAAGTAAGGTATGCCTTAACGTGGTAGGTGATCCGCAACAAACGTCAACCCCAACGACTGCCAGAATGATGTTCGTATACGATGTTCTCACGAATCCCCAACTCGAAATCTCATAAGAGAAGAAAAATCATGTTATGCCCCCATGCCTTTCTTGGAAAAACCAAGGCCTCAAACAACTACTCACAGGTCTTGTCTTTCAGAGCCTTTCTTCCTTCGATCACTTACTTGCGTACCCTTTCTTCCATTGCTCATTCATCTTCCTTGACTTCGGTCAAGTCCTTCTCCCAGGTCTTTTAAAAAAGACCCCTCGTCCCTGCAGTGGATTGAAAAAAGACCGTTCTTTCGCCCTTCTACTCTGGCAGACAAAGTCAATCACTGAGCCCTTAGCTCCCGACTTCGCTGATCCAAGACTTCAGCCACCTTTGGAAAGATGTCCCCTTCCCTTTCGACTAGGGAAAGCTCAGAAGCCTCAGAATCACGGACATTGATTCCTTCCTTTGGTTGACGACCTTTCTCTTCTTTGAATAGGCTAAAATCATGCCCTTTAACGAGACGCTCCTACCCGGTTCTGGCGTTTATTCAATCGAATTTAGCCCTTAAATCCAAATCCATAAGGGGATCAATCTATGTCTCTTTTGCAGCACCTCTCGGACTCTGTTCTCTTGCCATTGCCTCTGAGGCCCCCTTAGCGGGGTCTCTTACACGGGAACCGAATACGGATAGCTCGCATCAACAATATAAGTGCTCACGCCCAACCAAGAGGTCTCAACGAGCCTCCCTCCCTATTGAGAAGAAAAGAAAGGGGATCCCTTTTAGATTCAATCAACGCAGAGAGTAGATTAGACAGGCTCTGCAAGACCTGGCCCATAGATTGAGGCTCCATTCTATATCCATCTACGAAACCACCAGTGGACAGGGAAGATCCATGGAGAGGACCGGTTAGTGCACTACTAACTACACAATCGTTATCTCCAACTAGAAGAGCAGGAGCAGCAAGTGGGTGAGTGATTCATCTAGAAAGAATAGCTAGAATAGGATGTAAGCTCATGTGGTCAGCCGACTACATAAGAATTTCGTGACTAGATCCAACATAAGGCTAGCGCGTATCGATGCGGGGCTATGAGATAGAAGAACAGGAATAAACTACTAAATAAAGGTTGTCTCCAAGCCTGAAATGCTTTCTGTCTTCCCATCCTCAGATCAGAGATGAAGTTTAGAGTCAACTGTGAATGGTGCTAGAGGAGAGTATGTTAAGACGCGTCCAAGCCAAACTCTTAGGGTTCTGACTTTCTCCAGTCGATAAAGAGCAAGCGATACATATGAGCCCGCTGCTATGGGAGGTTAGACAAAATCAACCACTATCCTGGGGCTGGACAAATAAAGAGCCTACGTTGGCCTGTCCAACTTGTTCACGTTCACTGAATGAATCTCTGCTAGACCCTGACTTGCCTGACCTTCAACGGCTTAAGCGAGGAAATCATGGTAGTCTTTTAATTGGGATGATTGGGAACCCGGGTATAGAGCATTTTGACTAAACCTGAGTATTCTCAGCCAATGGAATACCCAAATAGATCGCTTACTGAGCATCCTTATCAGTTCGCCTTGGCTTTCTCCTTCTTAATGACTTCTAGCTTAGACCATTCCTTATTCAGTAATTCCTGTTAGCCTACCCTGTGGATCGGTTATATCCAAGATCTTCAGCTGCAGTTAGACAGCAAAGTCGCTGTTTTTCCCCTTGGGGCTTTGTAGCTTTAGACGGCTTTCGTCGATCTTTAGATGGGGTTGTAGCTTTTCCAGTTAGGTGCTTTAGACGTCTTGCAGAACCTCTACTTAGCTACTTTTCAAGAGTTTGATTACTATACCTACGAAGGGGACTAATCCAATCCAATGATTTGACTCTACACCCTAAAGACACTATCTACTAATAAGCTAACTGGAAAGCTTCAAAGCAAATCAAGGTCTTGCAGAGCCAATTACAAACCTGAAAGGAGATCCTTCTTAGCTCCAAAACGCTTTCACCTCCGAATCGAACCACATCATGGCATAGATATCCACAGGTCTTAATGAGACTTTGTTGGATTGACCATGATTCTATATACATATCATGCGATATCCCTATCTAAGAACAACTCACGAGGCACCTTGAAAGGGCCTTTGTGATTCCTTTTCTCTCAAGTCCACGTATTCTTTCGGTGTGGCATTCGTACAGAGGCATCCGGTTTCTTTCAATCCGTTGAGCAGCGGGGAATCGGGCTTGGTCTGCCCATGAGAGACTAGGGGTCTGGCAGGAGATTTGGTGCCATATCCTTTGAAACGTGATATTCGTTCTCAAAAAGCCAACTATCATCATAAGAGCTCAAACTAAGATCAGAAGAGGTAGTCTTTCGTTCATCTCTTCTAGTCGAGGCGGGAGTGAGGGCTTTGAGTTTATTAACCGATATGTATGATCGACTGGAAGGAAAGCCAAGGACGCGTACCTCCGCTTTAGCCACACCGAGGTTTACCGGAAAGTACCCCCGGAAGATTGTTCTCTGAACTTTTGAAGAGTAGACTCTTAGAGCGAAAGGCGAAAGCCGATGACAGGAGACGGAAAGACGGAACCCACCCATTTACGGAGCACCCGGAGTCCGGAGTGGGGTTTCAGACTGGTACGTCAGGCTCTGAAAGACCACAACCGATGAACCCTTCCAATAACAGCGACTCCGGTTCGAAAGGAAAAGTAAAGAGATGGTTTATTGGATTACTCATCAACTGAAACTCCGGAACTGTGATCAGCAGTTTCGGGGAGGGCGGATTAGATTATAAGGTAAGGTGCCGAAGGTCAAGGCTAAGTCAAGTGATCCTGTTGATTTGGCGACAAATCCATCATTAGCAAAACGAATTCCTGCTCGATCTACTAACACAGCAGCTACTGCTGATGCCCGGTGAGTTGCTGATATTGAAACGTGGTATTCGTACTATTAAAGGGGGGTCCCTTAGTGGGTTCCATGCCTATGTGGCCACCAGATTGGATAAGCAATAGTTTGACGTCTCCGGATCAGAGATTAGTCGACCTCACCTTTAGATAGAAAGCACTTCAGACATGTCCTCCAATGGAGGAGCTGATGATTGAGCCTAAATAAGAAAGCGACAAGAAGACCGCCTTTAGTTTAGTAGGCGTCCGGTCGGGCTCTAGCTTCGATCATATAAGTAGCATAAGGCCGATAAGGAAGGAATGAGAAAGCGGAAGTCAGAGGAGGTCGGGAAGAAGGAGCCATTAGGTCTCGAAGAGCCTTAGGCAGTCAGATTAGATTATATAGGGTGACTTAGCTTTGAATTGTCTTCTTTCTGCCCACTCACGAACCTAGCTACCCACTCTTAATAATGAGTGTGCCGCTTGCCCAAAGCGCACGCACCATATAGTTGATCTTCCACAAAGCTAAAGACATAAACAGAGAGAGAGGGTGCCCGAAGAGCTGGACTAAGGGCAGGAAAGCTTCAACCTGGAAGGCTCGAAATGGAATGGAAAGCCAAGGAAGGATCTTTTTGTGCATTGATTGATAGAAATCGAAGGGATATTCCCGATTGACCAACTCCCGTTGCTGCTTAAACCAAAGGTCGGGCCGATAAGAAAGAAGAAGGCCAGTGAGAGCATTCGCCACTTCAGTCACTATAACTACAACCTCCACTAGTAGGTATCATCGAGACATGAAAGCGAGATCCGAAGGCGAGAAGAATCACCCTTTCATCATCAAATCAAGTTCGGGCTCCTTATGTGCTTTATAGAAGTTTGAAGGCCGCAACTATACTATACACGCTGCTTTCATTATAGAAGATCCGTCTTCAACGACCCGGATTGAGGAGACTATCAAAAGGCAAAGCCTCGGATCGATCGATAAACAAGGGATGCGAGTTGACCATACTTTCTTAGAAGGCGGACAAAGGTCTTTCAGAGCAACTACCAGCGCCCCAGATGATAGGGATGCCATTAGAAAGAAGTGACCCATCGCTTGAGAATGATCTGTCCCTTGATCCCTCTGTCTTTCGTACAGGTGTGACTACGACATTGATTCTATGATCAACCGGGGGACTTAAATAACACGGGCTTCTGGCCTTACACTTACTAAAGAAAGGGCAGCGAAATCGGATCTAAGACCTAGTCAGAGTGAAGAAAATCCTCACCCAATCGATGAAAGCACGGAAGGTTGAACTAGACTAATAGCTTGAGCTCTTGTCTACTTAAGTTGACATCTATTCTTTTCTTTCAATTAATTCCATGTCGCAAAGATTGGCCGCCTTATCTATTATCTAAAGGGGGCTAAGGTTACGAAATCAAGGACCCTTCCCTTCGGGCGCGTAAGAAGACAAGAACCGATCTCCATGTTCCATATTGTTGTAGAAGTGTCCAGCCTCACAGGCTTTAGATTGAACTATGGAACCTCGGCGAATAGAGAAATTGGAAGATCCCTTGGAAGCCTTTTGTTCGAGTCCTTAAAAAGAAGGAAGAGGCAGATAGCTTTGCCCACGATACGAAAGCGAGGTTTCTAGAGAAAAGGCCGGCTTTCTTCCTACGAACGAGTAGTTAGGAATGTGAGTAGTCCAATCGCGAACTTGAATAAAGGGCTCAAGTTAGTCTGAACTTCTAGAAGTTGAAGTTGCGTCGGTAAGATAGAGTGCGAAGGGAAGCGGTGAAGAGCGACCATTGTCTTCATTTCTTTGTTCTTCTATTCGGATCGAAGAGTAGGATAAAGCCTGAGATGCCCGGCTGGTAATCGTAGATCAGCGGTTTCGTATAAAAGAAGGAGCGCTTCTCTTTTCTTTTAGTCGTCCAGTATGCGTGAAGCAGCTGCCACGAGATGAGACTTCTATCTTTCAAGGCAGGAGCATCAACCTTTGTCTTCTCGTAGTCCAGTGGCGGTTTCCTACGGCATCGGGTTCTTATTCATGTGTGGGATCAGGGGAATGGGTGGACTTCACTCTCAGTGACCCGCCGTGCTTCCTTTGAGTACTGCTGAGAGATATAGTGGAAACATTTTGTTATGGTTGAGAGTGGGGAGTGAAAAGACCAATGCAGCAGAGAACGACCGCATGAATCGGAATCCACTTATATTAAGACAGACGACCGAGAAAGAAAGGTTCCACGTTCGAACATTGGTTGATCTTAGCGTGCTAGCCGCTGCTTCGTATAGCGATAACGCTTTCTCTTTCTTAGAGCTCCACCCCCCTTTACTAGGTTGGGGAACTCTGGTTTCGCTTTGGTTGGCTTTATCTTATAGTTGGTCTATTTTCTCTGACTTGACTCAGCTTGACCTACTTGACTCAGCGGTTAGAGTCTCGCTTTCATACGGCGAGAGTCATTGGTTCAAATCCAATAGTAGGTAAAACCGGCCGAAACCCCTGACGCATGTAGGGTGAGGATCCAGGGTCCCCTAGCCCTAGCAAGAAATCACTCATTATCACAAGGGCGCATGCGGAACGGGCACGGAGACAAAGAAGTGTGGAGGAGAAGCAGTGCAGTCTTGGAAGAAGAAAAAGAAAGACGAACAACCGCGCTGGTCGTAATAGATAGACTTTCATGCTGGAGCAAGAACTAGCATGAAAGTTCCATTTCAGGGAAGGACGACGTACTATGATACTTTCTGTTTTGTCGAGCCCTGCTTTGGTCTCTGGTTTGATGGTTGTACGTGCTAAAAATCCGGTACATTCCGTTTTCTTTCCCATCCCAGTCTTTCGCAATACTTCAGGTTTACTTCTTTTCTTAGGGCTCGACTTTTTCGCTATGATCTTCCCAGTAGTTCATATAGGAGCTATAGCCGTTTCATTCCTATTCGTTGTTATGATGTTCAATATTCAAATAGCGGAGATTCACGAAGAAGTCTTGCGCTATTTACCAGTGAGTGGTATTATTGGACTGATCTTTTGGTGGGAAATGTTCTTCATTTTAGATAATGAAAGCATTCCATTACTACCAACCCAAAGAAAGACGACCTCTCTGAGATATACGGTTTATGCCGAAAAGGTACGAAGTTGGACTAATTTGGAAACATTGGGCAATTTACTTTATACCGACTATTTCGTCTGGTTTTTGGTTCCTAGTCTGATTTTATTAGTAGCCATGATTGGGGCTATAGTACTAACTATGCATAGGACTACTAAGGTGAAAAGACAGGATGTATTCCGACGAAATGCTATTGATTCTAGGAGAACTCTAATGAGGAGACCGAAAGATCGAGGTCAGCTTGTCTTTTCGGAAGAAGTGAGAGTGGCCGGCAAGGACATAACAACTAGTAGAAGTCAAGGTAGCAGCATCTCGTCCTGGATTCCTCAACTAGATAAATTCACTTATAGGAGAATCCAATTCACAAATCAAATGAAGCACCTTCTCAGTATGTTTCTATCCTTTCTGTATCTCTTCTCGCTCCAAGTCTTTCTTTGGGCGGTATTCTCTATACTATATAAACCCATCCCTCGGCTTTTCGTATCTTACTTTGATTTGTTTTGTTTGAATTTATTCTTGGGGTCTGGGGATTCAATATCCGCAGACATATTTGTTTTACAATTTCATTCTGACAACAGGTCAAGTGCTGATTCAAATTCTATAATTCAAGCGGCTGATTGGGGGAATGTACAACACGAGGAACCTATCTACGATGACCCTGCACCTAATATGAATCTTCCTTTCCAACCTTTAGACCCTTTACAATTCAACCCTTTAGACCCTTTACAATTCAACCCTTTAGACCCTTTACAATTCAACCCTTTAGACCCTTTCCCTTTCAACCCTTTCAACCCTCCCGACCCTGTCGATCAATTTAGATTACTGAATCCAGACACGGAACTCGAGCTATTTTCTCGTATTCGACGTTTGGAAAGCCGATTGATTGAGGCGCTTGAAAAGCCCAATTGAACTTGGGTGAGTATGAAGCCTTAGTCAGAGGCTTTCTCAATGAAACCATTACAATTCCCCATTACTGTACTACAATACGAAATGAATTGTTTGATATTACTACCTTAGAGCTTAAAGCGGATTTGTTGGACCAACTCTTTAATAAGTTTCTAGGAGAGAGGCTGGATCGCCTAACTCAGATCTTGGCGGAATCCCCCTTTAAAGAGCGGGCCATAAGGACAGAAGCATTAGAATATATTGTCGACTATACCGAGCGACTGAATATTAATGATCCACGGTCTAGTTTAGAAAAAAGAGCACTCCACGATACTCTGCGCTCCTGGATCCAAGATGTCCAACAAAACGGACATCAGTCCGCTTTCTATCGATTGTTTGTGGAGCATTTCAGGGGCAGGGGGAGGGGGTCAAGATAGGAATGAGCCTTTGGCTTGCGATTGGGAAAGGCCTGACAGTCTAATTGATATATAATGAGAAATCGGGTCTATGATTAGTGCTTTTGATTTGGGGGCTTAGAAAAGTGTGATCGTGTCTTAGAAGAGATTAGGGTGTGAAAATGGACCGGTCTAACGGATGAACCGGAGAGTAGGGAGATAAGGAAGGGCCCTTCTCATTTCTTGCTTTTATTCATCTGGTTTGGGGATACAAGGAGGATGGATTCATTCAAAAACAAATAGGGTAGTGAAGTCGGGCTAAAGCCAGGAAAGTCAGACTCAAAAGCAAGCAAGAAGGGTTCCTCGGAAGAGGCCATGTCACCCAGGTCATCCAGATAAGGCTCTGAAAGACGAAGTCAACCTTTAACTAGAATATTCGAAATCGGCATCTGCATAGTCTTCCTCCGGGGAGGTAATTGACTCTCAACAGCTTTCATAATAGAAAGATATGGCTAAATTCGTTGATCTAGCGCATGCTTTGGGGGCCTCACGGCAGAAACGAGGGGGTCTGGAACCGTGCCTTTTTTGGCCTATTTTCTTGAACCAAGCCAAGACTTTTGGGGAATGACTTCAGAATCTCCCCCTTTCTTTAGGGTGGGCTATCGGCCCTTCCTGCTATTGATCGGTTGAGTCGACGAGAGCTTTCCGAGAGATTCTCATAGATCGGATGATCCCGATACCTTTCTCAGTTATAAGGAATGCTTATTGGCACTCGTCGTATCGGCAATAAAAGAAAAGGTATGGAAGGCTTTGAACCTGCTGTTGTTCCTCCTTGGAAGAGGTCGTAGACCAAGAGAAGAGATCCTATTTCAGTCGTGTTGAACTAAGAAGCGCTAAGAACGAGTGCAGTCTACGCGTTGAAGGAGTTCCGGGCTAAGGACGAAGCGAGTACCTGAAGCTTTGGGTTGAGCCGGATCAAACCTGGCTTTGTCTTCTTATTGGGTGGCAGTTTGAAAGTGGTTTTCGTAGGATCATCTTTCCTTTCCCAAGATGGGCTATAGATAAGCGTCTTTTTGATGCCATCGACCCGGCTCTTCTTTGTTCGAACTTTACACATTCAAAGAGTGGCCAAGCTAAACAAGCAAGCCAGACAAGTTCAGTTTATAGAGTAAGAAGTTCGAAAGAGCTTGGGGGTTTCCCTGTGACTAACTCAGAAAACTTCTACTTTTAGCCATTGAGCTAAGTCTCCAAAAAGAGGCACAACCATATTTCTATTTATTGTTAGTTGGCTTGGTTGTGCGATCAGCTAAATGTTGCTACTATTTCTAATCCACGGCTCGCTCAATTATAGCACTAAGACCTTTTTCGTACAAAGATGCTTTTAATCGCTCTGATGGGACGATCTGATCGATAGAGGTGCTACCGAAGAGAACGTCTATCTTTAGAAGTGACTTGCTAAATCGAAGAGAGGAAAGTAATCAACCCCAGGAGACTACTAAGTAGATCCTCCCGACCTGCCTATTCCGAAGAGTTGATATCCGTATAACCCGCCTTCTAACCTTCCATCCAGAGTGAGGGTGTCAACATGAACCGTACGTGTTTAGCGCTGCGCTACTCTCCTATCGCCATCCGATCTCAATCTTTCTGTATGCTTAAAGCCCGAAGTGACGTATGAATAGTCAAAGGACACTTATCTATCTATCTCGGGGATGCTCAATCAATGAGACCGACTCTTTCGAATTCCTTCTTTCATAGAGGGCAGAAGGAGCAGCTTAACTAATCCCCGAAAATGCCCGTTCCTTAAGGCGGGGTTCAAACCTTACAAGAAAGTAGGCTGTTCAAAGCATCGACAAAATGCCATACATAAGGTTCGACCGGAAGTCCCCCGATTTCCCCAAACCAGCAATTCCTCGAACGAGGGATCGCTCTTCATCAGCTCTATGGCTAGACTGAACAATCAATAATAGCCTATATAACATAACACACAGACTTGAACTTGAGAGATTCTCATATTAGGGGAGCGCTCTTACCACCGAACTCTAAGCGCTACTTTTTCCTAGTTTTCGTGGAGCTAGAAAAGAGGACCCTAGCTACTCTCTCTTAAGTAATTTATAGTTATGGTTTTGACTGTAACTCACGCTAAGCCTTGTTGGTAGGGTGCTTAATAAACCCTCCTATCGCTCGCCTTACACCTATCTCCAGTCGATCAAAATCAGTCCGCGGGTAACGTCAGCTATAGAATCTGCTTTGAATGCAACCTCAGCAGCAAGAATAGCAAAAGCGGGAGCTGGAGGAAAAAGACTGAGAGATGGACGGGAGAAAGTAAGAATTGGGGGAATTTTCCCAACCCGCCCTTCGGAACAAGCAAGAAAGGGAATCTCGGATTCCACATCTGGGAACCTGTTAATGGATCTAGAAAAGCAGTTCACGGATCTAGAACCCTTAGTGTATAACCCCGAACCGCGCTATTCGCTATTCGCCTACTTCTCTCTCGTTCTCTTCGTTTTATCTATCAGCCTATACGACGGTATGGAGCCAGCCTCGCTTTTAGTATAGCATGCAGGTTTCCCTGCGTTGATACATAAAAAGGCAGCAGTTCTATCTGCCACCTTCCTTTCGGACCACATAGGAATATGCACAACAAGAGCCTCCGTCTTGTGGCCTGTAGGGAAAGTAAGGGAATCATCGTTGTCTTTGAACGCAGGTGATCTCGACTATCACTTAAGAGAAAAGTCCAAGAGGGGAGCTGCTTGTGGACCTAAGAGGGAGCCCCTTGTTGGGGTCATGAAATCATCCCTCTGCGCTCCTGTTAGATGCCGCTTCATTGGCCTTGCCCCTTTCCACTCCTTCACCTCTTTAACTGGGACAGGCAGTTGAACTCAAAGCTGCTGGAACGAGAGCTCTTTGATCTCCGATTCCTTTCCGCCGAACTACCTTTCCCTGAAAGAATAGCGGACCCCCGGGACTGATTCATCTGAGCGTACTGGAATCTGCTTCAGGAAGTGCAGTTGAAGTAGAGTCGGTAAGCCCAGTTTTTGATGAATTAGACTCGTCCCCCGAATCCATGCCCGGGGCTAGCGCCAGTTCAGAGTCAGAGTCTTCCCCGTTGGCCAGTCAGAAGATGAGGCAGCGCCCTTTTTCCTATTTCTTGACCGATCCGCCCCGTCACCAAGCGGCTGATAGATCCTGGTCTATATCGTAGTCTCTGGTGGCCTCTTAGGAGTCTGAGAAAGCTGCCCTTTTCTTTGTTGATTCAAGTGGATTTATCCAATCAATCAGTCCAAATCGATACGAAAGTACTATAAGAGAGTCCTTTTAGAGCGACTTTCTAGACCGTTTAAAGGTCTTACAGAGCCTAGCCGAATTCAATCATTCAATCCTAGCCCATCTTCCTGGCCGATATCCCAGAGATCTTCCTAACAACTCCTAATCTGCGAATTTAGGAATTTCACCATAAGCCCTCTTAAGCGAAGATGCACACTGCTTTAAATAGAAAGCGCAATGCAACATCCCCGAACGTCGGGCCATCCTCATTACCGTACGAGCAAACAGGTCAGCTCCAATACAGAACTCCTTAGTCAGACCGTCAGTGGCTATCAAGATCACTTTTTTAAGCAGTGACCTTAATAACCGAGAGTCTTTCTTCTCAAACTCTCTGCCACCTGATCGGTGCAACACAAAGCAGTGACTGGAATAGGCTATGCTGCTATTTCAGCTGGGAAGAAGGAGCATCTCGCAGCTAAACATCTCGGATTGACTGACTGACTGTACGATGGAATGTTCGGCCTGAGATTGAGAGATCTTTTTGGAGCGACAGTGGTCTTCGAGCCTGGGTTAGGCAAAAAGAGAAGAGAATGCCATCGAAGCCCAGTGTTAGGGGACGAAGGAGTCCTTTTGTTGGCGAATATGAGGAGAATGATCATTTTTATGAATGAAATAATGAGGAAAGAAAAGGCTAAGAGCTAATTTCTATCGTATACTACTAGCAAGCCTAGCTGGGATAGAAAGCGAACCTACTAAGAAAGTTGGTCTGATTATACCAAGCTATATCAACTGAACGAACCTTTCCTCTTCAATGATCTCGATGGCTATAACTAAACCAAAGCCCTAAACCATTGATCAGTAGCGAGTAGAACTTGACAGATATTGAGGTTCTGAAATCAAGCTTGATTTCACAAATCATTCTCTCTCTACCTCCCGAAGCTGCCCAGTCACACAATGCAGTTGGAGCTAGAGACGAGGATGGACCAGGCTTAGCCAGAATAGACCCACAAAGAGGAACAACCACCCCAAGCGGAGCATCAACTATGATCAACATGCTCCCTTCAGCTACGAAGGAAGGAGGAGATAGACAATGTAGAGAAGCACATAGACCAAGAGAGAAAGAAAAAGCCCTAACTCAGAAAGGCCCAGACCACGCTGAGGTTCTGAAAGAATGGCACTAAAAAAAGACAACTAATAGGGGCAATGAAAGCAGAGAGAAAGCCCCGGGCAGTGGTGTGTAGCACTTCGAAGAAAGAACCTACCATCCAGTACGAGATCAATCCCCTCCATGGGTAGAAATTCAGGGGTGGGGGGAATGGTATACGTTGGTTGTTAAAAAGACAAAAGTACATTTGGAGACTAGTCGTTTACTTGCGGCAGTAGATAACATCGAATCTTATCTACAGGCTTTGTCGGGTGATCGATATGGAAGGGATGCAGCGAGCTTTCGAACTACTAGTTATGTCACCACCTTTGCTTCTTCGGTTGATGATTCCGGGTAAACCAACGACATATGCTGAGTGACCCCGGTAAACGAGGCCCTGCGTCTCCATCTTCATCTGGGCCAATCCCAGATTCACCTTCTGCTTATGGTTATGGCTCAGGAACCGGATCTGAAACGCGCTATGGATCTCGATCTGGAGAACGAATTTCATTTGGATCCGCTATTGGTGGTTCGTGTCCAACAGGCTCTGTATCTGTATTGTCACACGAGACCATATTCTGAACCGCATCCATAATTGAGCGAAGGGATGCCACCACTGCTTGATCCACTGATAGGTTCGCTTATCCATCGACAGACGGGTGGCACACACTACACTCAAGGGCTTTGACTTCCCTTGCTTGTCCGGTTAATCTTTCATAAACAAGCACCTGGTGCTCCCTGAGCCCGAAGCTCCGCACTCCCGACTACTCTCTTTTATAATTATTATCTAGAGCTTCCCGATCCAAGGTTGCTCTGCTCCCACCTATCGGTTCACTAGGGGTTTCAAAGGACATGGGATTTCTTCGTCCCGATCTCTTCCATATCAGTGGAAGTATATGTCCCCTAATTAGGAATAGCTGTATAAGTCCCAAAGAATGTACCAGCTTTCGTTTTAGTAATGATATACCCAGTAGCTCTATCCATAGGAGCATAAAGGGTATAACGTGCCTAAGTAGCGAAAGAAGGAGAAGGAGGGGTCTTTTTTAAAAGACCAGCTAACCCTTTGACTATTCTCTGTTCCGGGACATCAGCCTCTCCCCAAAAGCGGCCTGCTACAGCTAAAGTTGCAGTCCTCAGGGCTCAAAGAGCGCCTCAACAGCAAGAAAGTCATATCCAGTAGTGGAATTACCAGTAACAAGATCTCAGTCATTGTAAGCCGCTCCTGGCACTATTGAATTGAATTCACTCCCCGGAATGGTTGAAGTTTCCCTTTCTGAGGGCAAGGTCAGCGTACTGGAATCAATTAGATTTCATCTATCGCATTCTGAATTCTAAGGCCTATCTTAGTATAGAGAATCTTGACTTTAAAGGGTCTGGGTCTCATCCGATAATAGAGCTCCCGAACAATCTGCCATTGGTTCTATTTCCCACGAAGAGAATTTCCTTTAAAGAGGGAATTTCCCGGTGTAATAACAGCAAACTCCAACTAGAAAGCTTGAATATTCCCTTTTTTCCTGTAACTAATTCAACTTCTGACTTTGATGGTGAATCTATTGAAAAAAAAAAACAGTCCTGGAAGCAACTATTTAGATTGAATTTCCCGCCTCTACTGGTACTAAAGAAAGTGGACTTTGAACCCTCCCTTGCCCGGCAGCTAAGAACAAGATCTCTGTCTTTTCCCGCGAATTGACTTACCTATTGTTTGTGCCAACAGGTCTTGCAGAGCCTTCGCTTCGTTCCCAGTCGATTATATAATTAAGATCTAGCAGTCAACCATCAAGAAATCATCAACTATTTAACCGGGGATAGAAAAGGTAGACTCCAATGTGTCCATGGCTATTTCCAAACAAAGACCCAATTCAATGAGCTTGACCTGCACACACTTGAACTTTGTTCGCCCGGCGGATTCTAGTTTCGGGCGCCTGGCCCACTCGGCCTGTGCTGTGACCGCGACCAGTTTTCTTCACCCCACGGACCAGTACCCATGGCCCACTCCAGACCATGAGATACGTCAAGGGGAGCAACCGCGTTGATGACCAGGGTAGGCCACCGCCCATCTTGAGAGGCACAATGGGAGCTTCCTGCCCCCAAGTCTGACCGGAGTTATAAGGAGACACTTAGCCACACTAGAGAGCTTAGAAATGTCCCATAGGTCCACCCTGTCTTGTGTGACTGCGTGTGTTTGTTAGATTGCTTGGGGTTATATGTTGGGCTCACTCTTTTTCACCTTAGGAAAATGGACTTATAGGCTGCGTTTCTGGGCCCTATGATGGACCTTTAGAATATAAATAAAGAGGGGAGGGCTTAAGCCCGATGTGTGAGACTGAGGATCCAATACGACTTGAGCCCATAAGGATTATTACTAGACCCAAGGCAAGATGATAAGTCAGATTTCGCTTTAGGAAAGCATAGATTAGGGAAGTCTGGTTTGCGAGCTTGCCTCTCTCTGCTTTTGCCTCTCTGCGCTGCTGCTTTGTAGGCTTTAGAGACAAAGTCCCTCTTGTGCCGGTAGTAGGGAAAGCAGCTGAGATAGAGAGAGCAGTTCTCCCCTAAAGTCCTTTATAGATTTCGAGTCGGGAATAGCCTGACTTTGGGGCTTCCGGGCTTCAGGGAAGCAAACAAAGGAGTAGTCCCTTTTTGTTAAGAGCTTTCTGCTCTAATGTTTCGAGTCATCTCCGCACGGGGAACATCCACTCCCCTTTTTGTTAAGGTTTGGTCTGCGCACGGTAGCGCCATTACTGAACGTAACGTCACCAAGGTTCCGGGGAGAGTGTGATTATGACCCCAACATATTCCCAACCCAAAAGCCACTCTTTCTGTGCAACAGATGCCCTCCTTCTTTCTTTTCTAAACCATATGAGACTACCTACTCACTCCACCGGAATAGCCTGCATCTTTCTTTAAAGCAAACGATGCGAGACTAGGTAGTCGAGTCAGTGTCACTGCAGAGGGAATTGAATCATTTCTTATGCTATTTCAGTAGCGTATCTCATCGGGTAGAGACCGTACACATGGGTAGCGATGATCACCTTTTTCGTGGAGATAGAGAGGAGATTCTTTGATTGGAAGCCTTTGATGGGTTGGACAGAAAGCATGCTTGGAGACAACCTACTTCTGTAGGTCTCAACGAGCCTGACTTTAAGCTTTGCTCTAATCTATAGGGGGGATGACTATTCCTGGGCCGGTGAGTACACAAGGGAAAGATCATATTTGGCATGCTTGTGCAATTGAGATTTCGCCACATTATAGAGTAACGAAAGCCGGGGAATTGGAGCTGAGTCAATCTTGCCAAATTGGCAACTTGAATGTCTGGGTCTGTCCTATTGAATTTATCATGGAACTTGCTTTCCAGATCGTACCAACTGTTAATAGAGTTTGGAGGGATACCAGGGTCAGGCCGATTTAGTAAGAAGAGAGTTGGCAAACAGCCTCAACTTGAGGTAGTCCTTGGACCCAGTTTACCCGCACTGGACCGAGAACCGAGCTATATGCTCAATAGTCGACTTTGTCTCCTCACCCGAGAATCACTAGCGAAAGAAGGAAGAAGAGTCAAAGCTCCTTAAGGACAAGGGCTTTAGCGCTGACTCTTTCATTTTATAAAGAGAAGGGTGTTTAGCAGCCGGGGAGCACTAGCTATAAACGAATGCCGACTAGTTGTTTTCTGAGTCCTCGACTAGACCCTTCTAAAGTAGTTCGCATCACCGAATCGTGAGTGTATAACCCCTTCAACTACCCGAGCTATCACGCAGAGGTATGATTTAGGTTGGTATCCCGGTGTTCTAACTGTCGGATATGCATCCCTACTCTATTCCTTATTCAAATCTCGTTTCTTGTTGGAGAAGAAGGTTGGAGTGATCTCAGCCGTGGGATTTCATTGATTAGCCATTGGAGGTCGGTTCTCGGTCCAGTGCGGAAACCACCAGTCTAACCGTAGCTTCAGATCTTGGATATGCCGATCAACAGGTGAACATCAGACTTCTAAGGATTGGCCAATTGAAGTCTTCATATCGAACGAGAGTCCACCGATTGGTCAAGGTCTTCAAAGCTCTTTCTCTAGAATCGAATTGGAATTCTTTCTTGAAGAAGAAAAGAAGAACTACTAGTATAGGGGCAGAGAAGAATCCGCTATTGAATCCCTTGTTGAAAGGCTATCCCTTCTTGATTATTGATTGGTGAGAACATCCATCCGGCTAGCTGAACGAGGCTGTGAACGAATCTCTGTCAGGTGGTGGAGATGAATAGAATAAGCCAAGCCAAGCCCTGCTTTTGATCTTTTAGCCTTATCCGCTCTTGAATGGCTAACTCTCCTACAGCACCTAGTTCTTTTTCACCCTTCTAGTTAATAGGAGTGAAAGAAGATTCATCCTCAAAACCAAAATATGTTGTGGGAGTCAGGGCCATTAGGAAAGGAAAATGAACCGCAGCTATTGAAGCAGTTGGAGGCAGGGCTAAGGCAGAGGGAAGGAGTAGTTCGCTTACTTCTACCTGGTCTTTCAGAGCCTTTTCTACCGACTGAAGCGGCGGCAGTAGGGCTCATAGCTTTCTACTTGTGACTAAGTTAGTGTGCTTTTGGTAGCAGCAGCCATACCAACAATCTCTCTTTCGTAAATAAGCACTTGCATTTACAGTGCGAGATCCGCCAAGCGTTGCTCAATCACAACCCAACGGTTCCAACAAAGCAAAGGCTGGATCGGTTCACTGAACGCAAACAAAATCTAGCAAGTACTCAAACAATTAGGTAAACGAAAGCCCAACAAAAGGGTCTTAGAAAGCACAACATGAAAAAGTTCTGCACAACGATCAAAATACCCTCTTTAAAGAGACTCAACTCAAATCATTCATGAAAATCAAAGTAGAAGCTACAGTAGAAAGGGCTTCATTCCCCCAAAGTTCTAGGAACGGACTTGGAGACTATAACAGGGTCTGGAATACTTTTACAGAAATGAATTCAATATCAGTGTCAGCCTCACTTCCTCTTATAGCGATAGGATTCCTTTTTGCTTCTGGAAGACAGTCTAGTCTGGATTAGCACAACTATTGGGATACCTTCACGGGCAAGGCTCCAACCTCAAAGCCTGTGCCCTACTTGCTTCCTCTGTATTGAAGGCGGAGTCGTCCCATTAACTCTACTGACTTTGGGGCTCTCCCCCGCCATGACTCTGATTCTTATCGCACGAACTCAATCTTCTCCAACTCCCCGGCATTCTTTGGAGTCGATCTGCTAACATTGATGCCAACCCGGCCTAGAACTTTCTCTGGATTTGCCGTCTCCGTAAGCAATGGAGGGAAGGACTTGTGCGGAGCTCCTAGAGCGGTATCCTTTGACAATCCCAGATACTGCATTCTAGATCGAAGCTTCTGCCAAATAAATTAGCGATCACTAGCTCGAAACTCTATAGACGATTAAGATAAAACATCCTAGTAAGCGACAACATTCCATTCCGTGCACCGATGCCGCGGAGGAGTCTTATGTTAGTCTTGAATTGTCTTCTAAAACTGAGACTGTGGAATCATTTTCAACAAATTATGTCCCGGAATCAGAGGGTGTAGCCCTTTTTGGTCGAGGTAGCACAGGAGACCGAAGAGAGCGCCCACCGGCAAGTAATCAAGATCTGTCTCCGGATCTTCTTCTCCAATCATCTGGTTCTGGTGGCGCAAAGTGTTCTATCGCTTCCTTTTTGTCTCTTAGAGTAGAGAAAAAGAGTCTAATGCTGCTGGTCTTTCAGAGCCCACTCCTGCCACCTACTCAGTATCTGATATCGCCCCTGCCGCGGAATTCGATGTTGTAGAGGAATTGGGTGTCCCCGAGTTGACCGAAAATGCTGTCTTTAAATATCAATAGTAGTATACTCAAACGGGTAAAAGAGAGTCAGTCTTTCACTTATTGACTTTTTTTTACCTCTTGATCCTTGATCCCGAGAAGAAGCTCCGGCATCCAAATCAAAATCAAAGGCTCTGCAAGACCTCTTACACAAATCGTAAGATACCACCGCCCTCCCCGAATCGAGATGGGTAGTAAATGGAGAAAACTTATTGAAAGCGATCTGAGATACATGCCACTGGAATCGTTCTATCTAGACTTGACAGACAGCCGGATCAAGCAAGACAACGGATGCACCTTAGCCTTACGCGATAGATGGGGGGGTGCTGCTTTTTTCATTTACTTCTTTTCTCGATTGGACTGAAACCCTTTTCACTACGGATTCTCATTCACTCTGCCAGACGTTGCCCGGACTGACTTTCTTGAGGGCGCCACTCCCTAAACTAAAGAGGAAATGAGATTAGCTCGAGCCTTGCTTGACTTAACTTACTGGCGGTAATGGGATTCATTGGCTAGCATGGGATAAACTGTGTGTATCAAAGCATGGTGGGTCTCGGCTTCAGGAAGTTGTCTTGTTTCAATCAGGCTCTCCTGGCTCTATCGAACCTCTCCTTTCAGTCGAGCTATTTCATCCCTTTCGGTCGAGCTCCTTCGGATCCTTACAGTCGAGTATATTATATAACCTTTCGAACCAGTCACTTCATACCTGGTCGGAGAGAAGACCGACAAGTAAGATAGAATAGAATAGATGATTGCACTTTGGGTTTACTAAACGCCGGCTAAGACGATGGCTGGTACCAAATAAAGTAGAAGAGATTGGTTATATAAGGTGCGGAATATTCTTTGTGGGGGTAGTAGGGGAATAGTCCCTATTTTCTACTAAATGGATCGGAGGAACGAAAGTAGCTCTACTTTAAAGTGGAGGATATGCATATAGATTTCTTCTCACTCGCTGGTGACTGGACAGTTTTTGGGTAACTCACAGATGAATGATTAGGATACAATGGAGATTCCTGCAAATCAGCAGCCACAGAAGGAACAAGTTTTGAGCCACCATCTGCAGAATGACTAAGATGCAATGATGGGTCCTGCTGAGCAGTATCAAATGCTGAACATTGAATAACTTTTGCTTCACTCTCCGTTGATTGACTGGGATTCAATCCTGGAGATGGTCCAAAATATGGGTAAGAAAATCAGAGGCCTAAATAGCAAGGAACCTTTACCAATGAAGCAGGTGGAGGAGAATGGGTTTTGGTTAGAATATGCATAAGATGAATGCACATTGCTTTCACTGTTGGAATCAGCACAGCTTGGGATATCAGAAGAGGGTTGGCCAGTTGTCCCAAACTCGGGGGAAGTTTCCAGTAGAGTGAGGCACTCAAAGTCCTAGACCAAAAAAATGAGACAAATCAGTTTAGGCTTGACTTTATGACAACCATGTTGGGCTTGGGTACCACCATGCGATTCGGGTCAGTATAAACTGCTGCAGGCCAAGGGTAGTTTTGAAGAAGGCCCGAGTGAGATAGGTGGCCGTGCTTGCTACCCTTATCCTGTGGTCAAAAGTGTTGATAGCGTCCATCTTCTCCAGTGGAATCGTGGGGGAAGTCCTTTCTGATGTCATAAGGGTCCCCTTCCCCTGTGTCCAAACATCGGTTTTCTGGTGATGCAGGCTCGAAGACGTATCATTTAGACTGACGTTTCAGAATTCCTCTTTTCATAATAATAAGGTAGCTCCAACCGGGTCCAGCCGACAAGCTTGAGCTATGAAAGAGAACAACTACTTATATATATATATGAATTATTGAGAACGAAAGCGAGCGGGCAAGCCTTTGTCTCGGTAGTATACCCCGCGTTCCGGAAGGAAGATGCAATCCAACGAAGGGGTCTTTTTTAAAAGACCAGGAAAGTAGCTAAGAATGAAGCTCAGAATGGAGCTAGTGCAACTAAGAATTGGACCAGAGAGATGAGGGATAAAGCAGCTAATGCCAAGACGGCGTAGCTAGTAGCCTGTGCTCTTGTTCCCGGTTAAACCGGCAAGCGTTGATCGTCATCTCTTGGAAGGGATTGTGCCAGAAAAGGTATCAGTATCAGTAGGACTAGCATTCGTAGTAGCAATAGGAGACCGTCTTTCATTTCTAAGCATGGCATCAGTAGCAATATATATATGGCATAAGTCTCAAAGGAGGAGGGGAAGGCTCAAAAAGATGGTCTTACTAAGCAAGAGGGTAACGGCCAAACCACCTGGGCGCTAGGTCCAATGTGAGTAGTTGTTTGAGGCCTTGTTTTTTGACCCCTTTGTTACCGAGAATGAGTATTATTCACTTTGTCTGTTTAATGGTATTAGCACCCCCGGACCTGAAAGTGGATACGGCTCTGGAGTTCCTTACTGCTGACGAGGGCCAAGGCTTGAGATTCCCGATAGTCTGACTTTGAGAAGGAGAAATTCTAAAGCACCTACATATCCTGCCATCGCTATCACAACATGGAATATCCTGTGAATGTGCTAGTCCGTCTTGCTCTTCCAATTTCATTTCGAGAGCCATCATAGCTCTTTTGGACTTATACATGCAGCACCCTTTTCTCTTTCCGGGCATAGACACCCCTTTGTGATACCTCTTGAGGTCTCAAAGAGCCTAGTGGATTGAAACCCTTGTTTGGTTCAGGTAGTTTCATCAAGAAAGTTCTCCTTCTTCCCAGCTGAAATAGCAGCATTTCCAACTGTTTCTTATTCCACTATCTTAGGAATCCGGTTTAGTGTGGTTAAGCTAGACTTTGGGGCCGCTGAACCACCGCCCGCGTGGGCTGCTTTTCGAACAATGATTTTATATACAACGGGGTCTTCTGTAGGAAGTTTTTAAAGAAAGCTTATGTCGAGTCTTGGTAGACGGAACACGAAGCCAATCTAGATATCCTAGAAAGTCAACAAGAAAGAGGAAAACGGAACACAAAAACAACCTGAAAGGCGACCTATGCAAAAACGTTCACTTCAGCGAGAGTACCCGCTTTACCAGATACGAAGGGAAGATGAACTGAATCACCCGCTTCTTTACATACGAGATTTCGGGGGAAGATCAGTGAGGAAGAAATGCTGGAAAAACCAATAGCATGGAAGAATGGGAACACTACCTGGGGAACTGAACTCCCTGGCACTTTGAAACGGGCAGGCGAGCATATAGATCGATTTCCAACCCTAATTGGATGGGTGTGTGAGACACCGATACCTGTTTGTTTCAAGAGAGATATGGAAGCTTCAAGCATACCAAGATATGAATGGAACCACTACCCCTACCCACTTCTCATACGATGACTCTCTACCCGACTCCCTACTCCGGACGTGAAATTCTCTGTGGTCTCGTCTTCCAGAACCTGATATTGAATAGCATGGAAGCACCTGAAAGCGATAGGCCCTCGGGAGTTGTGGATCGACAAGTGGCCTGGCTGGCAGCTAATGGATTTTCTGGGGCTGATGAAAGGGACTTTTCTTGAGGTACCATTGATAGATAGGTTGATTGAGGCTGGCTAACGCCCATTTCAAGATAGATATTGTGGCGCCCAATAATCTATTTAATAAAGGGCGGACCGCTTATTCTAGCTGAAAAGCTAACCCGAAAACTTCAATCATGGAAATAGAAGAGAGCTCTGCCTAAACATGGGAAAATCAAGCTCTTTCAAGTTCGCCTTTTCTGGCAACTTCAATCAATATCGTATAAAAGATAGGTGAATCCGCTTTTCCTTCGAGTGCGGGTTGGATTTGACCCTGAATGATTTGATCTCGACCGACTAAATCAATCAATAGCATCAGTCTTTGTCTTTTCGATTTAGCTTCTCTTGGCCCTTGGCCTTTGATGAAGATGAACTGATATACTGGCATTCTCTTCCAACTCCGTATCCTAACTCACGGCAAACTATCTCCAGATGGCAAAGTGAAAAGTGTCATTTCTTAGCTCTATTCCATGAATCAATAAAGCAAACTGAAAGTCTGGCTGTGCGAGAGGCCAATATGACTATCTATATCAGTTCTTCGCCTTGGAACATCACTTTAATATCAAAGATTTGACCATCTCTCTTTTGAACAACGTGCTCAGGCAGGAACCAAAATAACCAGCAGTAGAAGCTCAGGGACGGATTGAACAGCAGCTTTTAGGGAAGCTAAGGATCGACAGAAAGCTAGGGTTTTGTTCGTGCTTCTCCCTTCTTATCCTGTTCTAAGGAACTCAGGAGTTAACGATATCTCGCTTAAGGAGATATCTAGCCAAGCGATTCACCTGATCCAGACACGCCAATAGGCGGGTTTGAAGATAGTCAGAGTAGTGGCATTCTCATAAAAAGAAAGGATAAGTCATTTCGCAATCCAGTGATAAAGTGAAAAAAGGTGCTTTTTTCTGCGCATATTCCCTTTCCCTGGTGAGGATATGCATATAAGATTTGAGGTATTAGAGTGCATCAAGATTTGAGGTTACAGTTTCAAATCTATAGGATTGATTATGGCTTCTGTAGTTCAAGCTAGAGTTCTTCCAAAACAAAATCAGAGGACGATGAAGCAGTAGGTGTAAGTAATAGCGGTGGATGGAACTTAACGATGCCCTGCCCAAGAGGAGGTGAGGCTGACTTGGACAAGCGTACGATCAGAGTGAGGACGCTACCTTCTTTATCTTCCTTCGCGTGGAGCAACCACTCCCTTCCTAGGGTAGGGGGTTGCCATGGATTGAGAAATATGTCAGGCCGAAGGGGAGGAAAGCTGTGAACGAATCTGATGCGCAGATGTTTGAAGAACTAAGCGCAGTTGGACTTGAGCCCGATTGACTGGCGACGGGGTCGGAATACGGATTCAGTTACGGTTCGGAATGGAAGGTGAGGGGCCTCAGATAAAGAGATCTTAGGTGGGCCTTAGCGGATAGGCGGGCTTGGTTATAGGGCAGCTTCACGTCCTCAGTTGAGTCGTAAGCATGGCCGAAAGGCTAAACGACTAGGAGCGATGTATCTGATGGTATCATTACCATTGGACCTTTGGTTGGTAGCTCTCACTAGTAGAGCTTTAGATCCAACTATGGTAGGGTGGTTGGCTATGTTCCTTCTACGACCTTTAGAACCTCTTCTTTGAATATGCCCAAATAGCGCTCTTTCCACGAGACTTGACTAGCCGGTCTTGAGGCCCATGAGGATCGATTCCTTCGTTTATTCTATAGAACAGTGGCCAATTTAGATCAATTCTGAGTAGATCTCGATTCGTATAGGAAAGGAAATCGAGTTGATAACTTTCGTCGGTAGTGGAGCTTTATAAAAAGAAAGATATAACGTTTTCAAACAAGTAGATCTATCGAAAATCCACTTTCTTTTCATTTCATGTGTTAAGCATAAGACTAGGTTCACTTTCAAATCTGATAGATGTGGTAAATCATGCTCAAAAATGCGCTATTTGAGTGAACGAATGCGCTGTTGACATGAGATAATGAGTTGTTTGAGCTGCTGAAGTCGGAGAAGAGGATGTAAGGGGGGTAGCGGTTCGTGCTTGAGTTTAATCACTTGACTTTGGTCCTATCTTTATATAAGTAGTAGATCCCCTTCAAAGGAAATGATCTAGGTAAAAGCTATTGGCTGCTACCTGGTAGGTCACTCACCAGGAAGAGTCTCTATCACCGCTAGGCCAATCCAATTAGACGGAGGGATGGTATCAGTAGCCAAGAAGGAACTAACTTGGTCAGCTGTTTTCAGTTCTTGTGACTACGCTTTCTGTGGTTCGAGATATAGATTCAGAGTAGGGAAAGTCAAAAGCGACCTGCAGTTCATGATTCGATCCTAGCAAAAGCAAAAGTAGAGCAGTGGAGCCTATCAAACAAAAGCCCAGAAAAGCGACTCCTCTTGTCCCAGAAGGGAAATTATCAATAGATAGAGTACAGAGTCAAGTTGGATTTCAATCGGGAAGGGAATCAATAAGTGCACGGGGTGCAGACCAGGATGGAAGGTTGTTGGCAAACGAGGCCTGTTGTTTTGGGTCTTTGGCTGTCCTTGGAAAGATAGATTGCATAGATCTGCATGTTAGCGACCTGCCTACTACAGGCTATTTGCTAGGGGCTCGATTGAGACGAGGGAACTACCAGGGCTTTTCCTTTGATCTTAACGGGGGAGGAAGGGTCAGTGAAAGAGTCCCTCTCTTGCTTGGGCGGAAGAGTCAGTGCTGAAGTACCTTTTATCTATCTTAGTACCACGTGGCGAAGGCTTCCAATTGCGCACACTCCTTCCGCGGGTTGAAAGGTACAAAAAACGAAATTCCAAACATTGAACGACTATATTGTCAATATGGAGGTCTTTCAGAGCCTGAACGAGATTCCAACGAAAGCTTTAGGTGGTGCACCTATTTATTGGCAATAGTCAAGGTCCTTGAGCGGATCCTACACTCCAGGTGAAGGACATACTCTCTGGATCGAGAAAGAGACATAGCTAAGGGAGTTTGGAAATGGATGGATCTATTATAATTGGATGTGTTAAGCATGTAACAAGGCTCACTTTCAAATCTTAAAATCATGCTCAAAAGTCGGGTTTTGGCCACTCCTTTTCGTGAAAACACTTGACTATACGCAATTACTTGATAAGCTGCTCTGACAAAGGTCGGGAACAGAGTAGTTCATGTCAAATTCCCGGAGTTTTGTAACTTGAAAGTACGCCAAAATAGTGTTTGCACGAGCAAGCAAAATAGAATAAGTTATCCTGTCTGTTCCCGGGTCCCTTATCCTTATTATTTATAATAATTCTTCGAGAGCTTCTATAATAGCAGTAAATAAAGAAAGATTAGGTCAGGCGTGAGCCGCTACGTCGAAATCGATCATGGGAGGAAGACAGCCTCAAAGTCCACAGGCATATCTCGAACTCCGCAAAGAGCATATCGGTTTCAGGGGTCGCATGTGGATCCCTTGCTATCAGTTCTTCCAGCATAACTTCTTATCGAGGTCTTTTAATAACTTCTTCTTTATCCAAAAACGATCGTCTCAAGGTACTTCCACCGTCTCGTCGATTCCATAGCAAGTCCCCAGGTCCGTTTACGCGGCGAGCATAGCACAACTCCGCTGGTCGGTAACAAGCAGATCTATCTCCGGCTAGGATTGGACTCTACTTTTTTCGACCTATTGAATTGCATCCGTTTAGATTGTCTTCGTGGTCCATGTTATGCTCTCCCTAAGCAGAGCTACAGAGCCATTCTTATTGATAAGGTCTTTATGAACCTCTTTTGAATACGGAAAGGGGTCAGACCAGGTCCTGGAAGCCTATCTTTCATGGGGTCAAGTAGTCGATCGGAGCTAGCTAACCTACTTTGCTGTTTACCCTTGGAACCACGGAAAAGCAAAGCAAAGGGCTAATAGCCTTGGAACCCCCTACTTGACTTTACATTTACAATCGACTACTTGATCTTTGAATCATCCAATGATCTTATCGAAAACTGGACTAAAGTGCGTCCTATGTCCAATCGGCTGTCGTGCTATTCTATTAGATCAAATAGGCCCTTATGTATGAAGTTAGAGTTCGTGGGTTGGCCTCGTTCGACGGAAGGGGAATCTGAGTTCGGAATGCTGGCCAATTGAGGCCCGGAATGTAGGTGCGCCCGAGTAGTCTAATAAGTAGAAGGATTTGATCAAACCAAAGGTTGGTGCTAAATGGAATCGCTAGAAAGGGTCCGCCCGAGACTTTAGGTCTTGTTGAAGGTCGCCAGGATCAGTTCTCGTGGTTTGATACGCCCAGTACGACCTCATTCTTTCTGATGACCGGGTTCCTAACAAGAGAGAAAAGAACGATCGAAGAGGGGGGTCTTGCACGAAGCGAGGTACTCAGCGGGCGGGGCTTCTCTCCCTTTAGACTAGGCTTGGGCCTTTTCTTCTGCTGTGTCCGGCTCTTCTTTAAATAAAGTGAAAGACATTCTTTCCCCCCCACCGGCCCGGCTATCGATTTCGATATGGAACTGCCTTGGTTCCGTCTATTGAGCGGAGGTTCAGCTTTTTTATGTTGTGTACAGGCGCTCTTTGTTAACCCGTCTGGTGCGCAGCTGTATGCCTGTGTAGGTAGTCCCCACGCGGGGAGCTCTTGGGCTTTTTCCGCACCTAGATGACTTTGAAATTAGATATGAATCTGGACATTTGAATTCCTCGACCTGCTAGCACTAGATCTGCTTCCACTGATGATGCTTACACTTTGCCATCAATTTGACCTGCTTCCACCTATGACTTTGTTGCTTCTAATAGATCTATTGGGTGTTGTTCATCAGCTCGGGCAATAGCGCAGCTAAGGTCTCGACGAGCCTGACTTGATAGAGTAAGGAAGGTGAAGGATCGCTTAGTGACCTTTAGTGCTATAGGTAGCGAAAGTCTGATCAAGTGACTCGTAGTTGACGGGCGAGAGACGAAAGGTGGGAACTTCGGAGTGATGTTAAGGCCCCGAAGGCCGCAAAGTGGCCCGGCGGAAGGGAAGTTGGTCACCTGCAGAAGTAAACAAAAGACTGGTATGGTAGCTGAAAGAGTTTCGAATCAGTGTTCAAAACGGATTGAGGGCTCCCGAAGAGGCTAGTTGACTCACTATAGCTATAGTCTCAATCTGGTAACCAACCAAAGCGCATGCATGACTATGGCTGCCATTTATGTAAGCATTCTCATTCACAAGCCCAAAAAGCAAGAGCTTCATAGCACCCATCACAAATCCTCCCCTTACTACCCTACCTAAGGGTAATGGGCAAGTCCAGGCGACGAAGAAGACTCTGATTTTGATCTTCAGTAGAACCTTTCAAGACCATCCCCATGATTGGGCCGAGGAGCTAGCCTTTGCCTTATGGGCCTATAGAACTTCTAAGAGAGGATCCAACCAGTTTTCTCCCTACACCTTGGTTGATGGGGAGGAAGCATTCTTGCCCGCTGAGATAGCTAAACCATCAAAACAAAGG